AATGAATTGCCTGAATAAAGTATTACTTTGATAGAGTAAATCATATAATTTTAATTATATTCATTATATTTAATAGAATTAAACTATCTCTAAAAGAATCAAAATCTTATGTGCATCATACACTAAAATATAAAAAGATAAGCTAATTAAGCTAATGGGTTCATACCCCATATATAAAGGTTATAATCCTTTTCTTTTTAAATTTTTAATAATTCATCAAAATTTTTATTTACAATTATATTAATATTTAGATTTACAATAATTATTTTTTCAAATATAATAATAATTTCATCATTAATAATAAAATTAGGATCTGCTCCGTTTCATTACTGATTTATTGATGTAATAGAAAATATTTCATGAAATAATAATTTAATTTTAATAACATGACAAAAATTAGCTCCTTTAATTTTAATCTCATATATAATAAATAAAATCATTATTATTTATATTATTTTATCATTAATAATTAGAACTATTAAAGGAATTAATCAAACATCAATTCGAAAATTAATAGCATATTCATCAGTAAATAATTTAAGATGAATATTAAGTTCAATAAATAATCATAAATTAATAATAATTTATTTTTTAATTTATTCATTAATATCATTTTTCTTTTTGTCTGTTTTAGTTCTATTCTACTCCATCTTGTTATTATTACTTTTACTTATTATTATTATTATTAGAACTATTAAAGGAATTAATCAAACATCAATTCGAAAATTAATAGCATATTCATCAGTAAATAATTTAAGATGAATATTAAGTTCAATAAATAATCATAAATTAATAATAATTTATTTTTTAATTTATTCATTAATATCTTTTAGACTAATTATAATTTTTAATATATTAAAAATTTCTCATATAAATCAATTATTTATAATAATAAATAATAAATCTATAAAAATTTTTATTATATTAAATACAATTAGAATAGCTGGAATACCTCCTTTTCTTGGATTTATTCCTAAATGATTAGTGATTCAAGAATTAATTTTCTTTAATAATTATTTTTTAAGATGAATATTAATAATAAGATCATTAATTATAATCTATTTATATTTACGTTTATACTACATAACTTTATTATTAAATAATCATAAATTAATAATTTTTAATAAAAATTACTATAATAATAATTATTTAATATCAATTATATTATTATCTATTATTAATTTTTTAAGATTATTAATAATTCCTTTATATTTTAATTTTTAAGGTTTTAAGTTAATTAAACTATTAGCCTTCAAAACTAAAATTAAAAGTAAATACTTTTAAACCTTAGTAAAATTTACTCCTTTAGAATTGCAGTCTAATATCATTATTGAATATAAAGTTTGATTAAAAAGATAAAATCTTATAAATAAATTTACAATTTATTGCCTATTATTCAGCCATTTAATCGCAACAATGATTCTTTTCATCTAATCATAAAGATATTGGAACTTTATATTTTATTTTTGGTATATGATCAGGAATAATTGGAACATCATTAAGCATTTTAATTCGAATAGAATTAGGACATCCAGGAGCATTAATTGGTAATGATCAAATTTATAATATAATTGTAACTTCCCATGCATTTATTATAATTTTTTTTATAGTAATACCAATTATAATTGGAGGATTTGGAAACTGATTAATCCCATTAATATTAGGAGCACCAGATATAGCATTTCCACGAATAAATAATATAAGATTTTGATTATTACCTCCTTCATTATCCCTAATCCTAATAAGAAATATAGTAGAAAATGGAGCTGGAACAGGATGAACAGTTTATCCACCACTATCAACAAACATTTCCCATAGTGGTTCATCAGTAGATTTAGTAATTTTTTCTCTTCATTTAGCTGGAATTTCCTCAATTCTTGGTTCTATTAATTTTATTACTACTATTATAAATATACGATCAACAGGAATTACTATAGATCGAATACCTTTATTTGTATGATCTGTAATTATTACTGCTTTTCTTTTACTATTATCATTACCAGTATTAGCAGGAGCTATTACAATACTATTATTTGATCGAAATTTTAATACCTCATTTTTTGACCCAGCAGGAGGAGGAGATCCAATTTTATATCAACATTTATTTTGATTTTTTGGACATCCAGAAGTATATATTTTAATTTTACCTGGATTTGGTATAATTTCACATATTATTAGTCAAGAATCTGGAAAAAAAGAAACTTTTGGATCTTTAGGAATAATTTATGCTATAGTTTCAATTGGAATCTTGGGATTTATTGTATGAGCTCATCATATATTTACAGTAGGAATAGATGTAGATACTCGTGCATATTTTACTTCTGCAACTATAATTATTGCAGTTCCTACTGGAATTAAAATTTTCAGATGATTAGCTACACTTCATGGTACTCAACTTTCTATATCTCCATCAATTATTTGATCAATTGGATTTGTATTTTTATTTACAATTGGAGGATTAACAGGAATTATTTTAGCTAATTCATCAATTGACATTATTTTACATGATACTTATTACGTTGTAGCTCATTTTCATTATGTTTTATCAATAGGAGCAGTATTTGCAATTATAGCAGGATTTATTCATTGATATCCTCTATTCACAGGATTAACTATAAATACTTATTTACTAAAAAGACATTTTATCATTATATTTATTGGAGTAAATTTAACATTTTTTCCACAACATTTTCTAGGATTAGCTGGAATACCTCGACGATATTCAGATTATCCTGATTCATACACTACATGAAATATTATTTCATCAATTGGATCATCAATTTCATTTTTAAGTATTTTATTTTTCATGTTTATTATTATAAACAGAATAATTAATAAACAATTAGTTATATTTCCAATTCATTTAAATTCATCAATTGAATGATATCAAAATACACCTCCTTCTGAACATTCCTATTCAGAATTACCATTATTAACTTAATCTAATATGGCAGATTAGTGCAATGAATTTAAGCTTCATATATAAAGTTTAAACTTTTAATGACAAATGACAACATGAATAAACTTAAATTTACAAGATAGAGCATCACCATTAATAGAACAATTAATTTTTTTTCATGATCATTCACTTATAATTTTAATTATAATTACTATTATAGTAAGATATTTAATAATATCATTATTTTTTAATAAATTAGTAAATCGTTATTTATTACACGGTCAAATAATTGAAATAATTTGAACAATTATTCCAGCCATCATTTTATTATTTATTGCATTACCTTCTTTACGATTATTATATTTATTAGATGATATTAATGAACCTTCAATAACTCTTAAAACAATTGGTCATCAATGATATTGAAAATATGAATACTCTGATTTTACAAATATTGAATTTGATTCATATATAATTCCTAATAATGAACTATTAACTAATAATTTTCGATTATTAGATGTAGATAATCGAATTATTATTCCTATAAATTCACAAATTCGAATTTTAGTATCAGCTATAGATGTTATTCATTCATGAACAGTTCCTGCTTTAGGAATTAAAGTTGATGGAATTCCTGGTCGATTAAATCAAACAAATTTCACAATCAACCGACCAGGATTATTTTTTGGACAATGTTCAGAAATTTGTGGGGCTAATCATAGTTTTATACCTATTGTAATTGAAAGAATTCCTACAATAAATTTTATTAATTGAGTTTCTAATAACTATTAACATTAGATGACTGAAAGCAAGTATTGATCTCTTAAATCATATAATAGTAAATTAGCAATTACTTCTAATGATAAAAAATTAGTTAAATTATAACATTAGTTTGTCAAACTAAAATTATTATTATAATAATATTTTTTAATTCCTCAAATATCTCCAATAAATTGATTATTATTATATATCTATTTTTTAACAATTTTTTTTTTATTCATAATAATAAATTATTTTTCTTATAATCCTAAAATACCTAATTTATACATAACTAAAAAAAAAAAATCAATAAATTGAAAATGATAACTAATTTATTTTCATCATTTGATCCTTCATCTAATATTTTTTCATTAAATTTAAATTGATTAAGCTCTATAATTGGAATTTTATTAATTCCTCCTATATATTGATTAATTCCTTCACGATATAATTTATTATGAAATAAATTGTTAATAATTTTACATAAAGAATTTAAAATTATTTTAAAAAGAAAAATATATAATAGAACAACTTTAATTTTTATTTCATTATTTTCAATAATTTTATTTAATAATTTTATAGGATTATTTCCTTATATTTTTACCAGTACAAGTCATATAATTTTTACAATTTCATTATCATTACCTTTATGAATATCTTTTATATTATTTGGATGAATAAATAATACTAATCACATATTTTTACATATAATTCCTCAAGGAACTCCTTTTATTTTAATACCATTTATAGTATGTATTGAATCCATCAGAAATTTAATTCGACCTATAACATTAGCTATTCGATTATCAGCTAATATAATTTCTGGACACTTACTTTTAACTTTACTTGGTAATACAGGAAATAAAATTTCTTTAATAATTTTATTAATTTTAATCTGTACACAAATTATATTATTAGTTCTTGAATCTGCAGTTGCTATTATTCAATCTTATGTATTTGCAATTTTAACTACATTATATTCTAATGAAATTAATTAACTAAACTAATGATAATAAACAACCATCCATTTCATTTAGTAGATTATAGACCTTGACCATTAACAGCATCAATTGGATTAATGACTTCAATAATTGGAATAATTAATATATTTAATAATAAAAATACTATACTAATAATAATTGGTAATTTAATTATTATTTTAACAATATATCAATGATGACGAGATATTTGCCGAGAAAGAACTTTTCAAGGAAAACATACTTCAGTAGTAGTAAAAGGATTAAAACTTGGGATAATTTTATTTATTATTTCCGAATTATTTTTCTTTATTTCTATTTTTTGAACTTTTTTTCATAGAAGTTTATCTCCCTCTATTGAATTAGGTATAAACTGACCTCCAATAAACATTATTGTTTTTAATCCATTTAATATTCCCTTATTAAATACAATAATTTTACTAACTTCAGGAATTACTATAACTTGAGCTCATTATAGTTTAATAAATAATAATCATTCACAAACTTCCCAAAGATTATTTTTCACTATTATATTAGGATTATATTTTTCCTTATTACAAATATTTGAATATATAGAAGCACCTTTTACTATTGCAGACTCAATTTATGGCTCAATTTTTTTTTTATCTACAGGATTTCATGGAATTCACGTTATTATTGGAACAATTTTTATTATTATTAATTTAATTCGACATAATAAATTTCATTTTTCAAAAAATCATCACTTTGGATTCGAAGCTGCTGCATGATATTGACATTTTGTAGATATTATTTGACTATTTTTATATTTATGTATTTATTGATGAGGAAAATAAACTATCTATATAATATAAAAAGTATATTAAACTTCCAATTTAAAAGTCTATTAATAGTATAGGTAATTATAACAATTATATTAATAATAATAATAATTATAATATTAACAATTTTCTTAATAATAATTTCATTTATTTTATCAAAAAAATCAATTATAGATCGAGAAAAAATAACTCCTTTTGAATGTGGCTTTGATCCAAAATCATCTTCTCGAATACCTTTTTCACTTCGATTTTTTCTAATTACAATTATATTTTTAATTTTTGATGTAGAAATTACACTTATATTACCTATATCACCTACAATTTATATTTCTAATCTATTAGAATGAACATATACATCAATTATTTTTATTATCATTTTATTAATCGGACTTTACCATGAATGAAATCAAGGAATATTAAATTGATCAAAATAAACAGGGTAGTAGTTAACTTTAACATTTAATTTGCATTTAAAAAATATTGATATATTCAATCTTCCTTAAATATGAAGTGATAAATCACAATTAGTTTCGACCTAATTATAGGTATAATTACCCTTATTTTTAATTGAAACCAAAAAGAGGTATATCACTGTTAATGATATAATTGAAACAAATTTTCCAATTAAAGAAGTATGTTTGATCAAAAAAAAGCTGCTAACTTATTTTTTTAATGGTTAAATTCCATTTATACTTCTATTTATATAGTTTAATAAAACATTATATTTTCAATATAATATTAATATTTAAAATATATTTATAAATATACTAAAAATAATTATCTATTTATAGATAAATATATATCACCATAATATCTTCAAGTGTTTACTCTAAAATTTAAGCTATATAAATTTCTTATAAATTTACTATAATTAAATATAAATAAATATAAAATAAATAAATTAATTAATAAAATGACAAAAAAAAGAAAATAAATTTTAACAAAATTATATCTAAATACTGATTTATATAAACTTAATTTAATTAAATTATTATATAAATTTTAACCTCCTAAATACTCAAATCATCCTAAATCAAATAATTTATAAGTAGATATTCCCATTTCTAAAGGAATTTTTACTATGCCATAAGAAGAAATTATTGGTATATATATTATATTTCTTCTTATATCACTAAAATTATATATAAAATAAGAAACATTAAAATAATATATAGATACATTAGAAATAAGAATTCCTAATAATCCTCCTAAAAAACATACTAATAACGTTATTATTTTAATATAAATAGGTAAAATAATAACAATATAACTAGAAAATATTAATCATATTATCAATCTTCCTCTAATAATTCTTATAAACAACAATAAAAATATACTTATCAATATATTTAAATCTTCCTTTACAATAACAATAACGTAATAATTATTATTTCCTAAAACCAAATAATAAATTAACCGAAAAGAATAACAAACAGTTATTCCAGTAGATAAAATACATAATAATAAAGAAAATATATTAATATAAGAAATATAAAAAACTTCTAAAATTAAATCTTTAGAATAAAATCCAGATAAAAAGGGTATTCCACATAAACATAAATTAGCAACAAAAAAACATATAGTACTTATAGGCATATAAAATCTAATGCCACCTATAAAGCGAATATCTTGTATATCATTTATATTATGAATAATTATTCCTGCACATATAAATAATAAAGCTTTAAATAAAGCATGAATTAACAAATGAAAAAAGGCTAAATAATAATAATTTAAAGATAAAATCATTATTATTAATCCTAACTGACTTAAAGTAGACAAAGCAATAATTTTTTTAATATCAAATTCAAAATTAGCACCTAATCCAGAAATAAATATAGTTAATCTTGATAAAAATAATAAAATATTCATTAAATAATAATTATCAAAAATTAAATTAAATCGAATTAATAAATATACTCCTCTAGTTACTAAAGTAGAAGAATGAACTAAAGCAGAAACAGGAGTAGGAGCAGCTATAGCTATTGGTAATCAAGAAGAAAATGGAATCTGTGCTCTTTTAGTAATTGATGCTATAATAACTAATAAACCAATAATACTTAAATATAAATCATCTAATATATTATCTAAATAAAATATAAAATTTCATCTTCCATAATTAATTATTCAAGCAATACATATTAATAAAAAAACATCTCCAACTCGATTTGATAAAACTGTTATTATTCCAGCATTATAAGATTTTATATTTTGATAATAAATTACTAAACAATAAGATACTAACCCTAAACCATCTCAACCTAATAAAATACTAATTAAATTAGGACTTAAAATTAATAATATTATAGAAAAAACAAATATTAAAACTAATATAATAAAACGATTAATATTATAATCATTAGCTATATAACCCTTTCTATACAAAATAACTATTGAACTAATTAATAAAACAAAAGATAAAAATAAAAAAGATATTCAATCAAATAAAACTACTATATTAATATTAATTCTATATAAAGACAATACATTTCATTCAAATAATATACTATAATCATATATTAATATATATATAAATAAGTTAAAAAATAAAAAAAAAAAAAAAAAGAAAATGGAAAATCAAATTTTACAAATACATATTTTAATAATTTAAAAAAAAATAATTTTTATCTTTGATATCACAAATCAATATTTTTATAAACTATTTAAATAAATAAGTTAAAAAATAAAAAAAAAAAAAAAAAGAAAATGGAAAATCAAATTTTACAAATACATATTTTAATTATAAAAAATTTAAATAAATTAAAAACAAATCACTTTTTAAAATTAAAATATTTAAAGGGAATCAATGTAATATTAATAAAATATATTCTCGAATTATTCCTCTATTAAAAGAATAAATTCCTGAAAAACACTTACCATGTTGACTATATGAATACAAATATAAAGAATAAGAAGCTCTAAAAAATGATAAAAAAAAAATTATAATTATAGATAATCATGATCATTTAATTAATCTATTAATTAATAAAATTTCACCTAATAAATTTAAAGAAGGAGGAGCAGCTATATTATTAACTCTTAATATAAATCATCAAAATCTTATTGAAGGTATATAATTAATTAATCCTTTTCTAATTAATAATCTACGACTTCCTAATCGTTCATAAACAATGTTTGCTAAACAAAATAAACCTGAAGAACATAATCCATGACCAATTATTAAAATATATCCTCCTACTATCCCTATATTATTTAAAGATAATACTCCAAATAAAAATATACTCATATGAACTACTGAAGAATAAGCAATTAAAGATTTTATATCCACTTGTCATAAACAGACTAAACTAATATAAATCCCTCCTAATAAACTAATAGTAATAAAATATAAATTATATTTTATACATAAAAATTGTAAAAATCCTATTACTCGTAATAAACCATATCCTCCTAACTTTAATAAAATACCTGCTAAAATTATAGAGCCAGAAATAGGAGCTTCAACATGAGCTTTAGGCAATCAAATATGAAAAATAAAAATTGGTATCTTAATTAAAAAAGCAATAATTAATAAAAAATATAAAATTTCATTATAAAAATTATAAATATTAATAATAAAAAAATTTAAAGTCCCAGAAATATTATAAATAAATAAAATTCTAATTAATAAAGGTAAAGAAACTAATAAAGTATAAAATAATAAATAAATTCCTGCTTGTAAACGTTCTGGTTGATAGCCTCATCCTAAAATTAAAAAAATAATTGGAATTAATCTTCTTTCAAAAAAAATATAAAATATAAATAAATTTATAGATAAAAAAGTTAATAATAATAATAATAATAATAAAATAATATTTATAGAAAATAACTTTTCATAATATTTATTTTTATAGATTATACCTCTAGCTATAAATATTAAAGAAATAATTCATACACTTAATAAAACTAAACTATAAGAAATAACATCTACTCTAAAAGAATAAGAAATTGATTCATAATAATTATAAATATTATTAAATAAAATAAATAAAAAATTAATTAAAAATAAATAAATATGAACCATTCAAAAATATTTTTTATTATAATTTAAAAAACATAAATATAATATAAATAATATAATTTTTATCATATATATATTTTCTAAAAAACATATAGGTATAATGAAAAAAATTATTAAAATAAACTTTAACATAAACTAAAACTTTGTAAATAATCATTTCCATTAACCCGAATAATTGAAACTAAAATTGAAAACCCTAATACACCTTCACAAACAAAAAATACTATATATATTAAAATAAAAAAAAATTCATTATTAAATATAATTAAATAATTAATTATTATAATAAAAATTCTTAATACTATATATTCTAATCTTAATAATAAACACAATAAATGTTTTCGATTAATAATATAAGAAATTAATCCTATAAAAAATAAAATTCTAAAAATTAATCAATTAAAATTTATACTCATTAGTTTTAATAGTTTAACAAAAACATTGGTCTTGTAAATCAAATATAAGAGATTTCTTTTAAAACATCAAGAAAGAATAAATCATTCATCATTAATTTCCAAAATTAATATTTTTATTAAACTATTTCTTGTATTATTCAATTAATTTTAATTTCTAGTATATTATCAATTAATTTATTATTTATATTTATAAAACATCCATTATCCATAGGATTAATATTATTAATTCAAACAATACTTAGAATTATTATAGGAACTATAATAAAAACATACTGAATTTCTATATATATTAAACTTCCTGTATCTGTAGGATTAATTTTAGTTATATTTATATATATTATTTCATTAGCTTCAAATGAATTATTTAAATTTTCCTTTCAATTAATAATATTTATTATAATAATTTTTATATTAATTTTATTAATTTTAAACAAATATAATTTCATAAATAATTTTAATAACTTAGAAACTCAAATTTTTTCTAATAATTTTATTATTAATGAAAATTCAATATTTTTATTTAAATTATATAATATACCAAATAATTTAATAACAATTATATTAATAAATTATTTATTAATCAACTTAGAAACTCAAATTTTTTCTAATAATTTTATTATTAATGAAAATTCAATATTTTTATTTAAATTATATAATATACCAAATAATTTAATAACAATTATATTAATAAATTATTTATTAATCACTTTAATTGCAACAGTAAAAATTACAAAAAATCATAAAGGTCCTTTACGAATAATAAATTAATGAATAAACCCTTACGAATTAAATTACCAATACTAAATATAATAAATAACTTATTAATTGATTTACCTACTCCAACAAATATTTCTTCATGATGAAATTTTGGATCTTTATTAGGTCTATGTTTAATCATTCAAATTACAACAGGATTATTTTTAACCATACATTATTCACCAGATATTAATTTAGCTTTTGATAGAGTAAGACACATTTGTCGAAATGTAAACTATGGATGAATAATCCGAACTTTACATGCTAATGGAGCTTCATTTTTTTTCATTTGTATTTATTTACATATTGGTCGAGGAATTTATTATAATTCATATTTATTAATTCAAACCTGATATATAGGAATTATTATTTTATTTACTTTAATAGGTACAGCATTTATAGGATACGTTTTACCTTGAGGTCAAATATCTTTTTGAGGTGCAACTGTTATTACTAATTTATTATCAGCTATCCCATATATTGGATCAAATTTAGTATTATGAATTTGAGGAGGATTTGCAGTAGATAATGCAACTTTAACACGATTTTTTACTTTCCATTTTATTTTTCCTTTTATTATTTTAAGAATAAGAATAATTCATTTAATATTTTTACATGAAACTGGATCAAATAATCCTATTGGAGTAAACTCTAATTTTGATAAAATTCCATTTCATCCTTATTTTTCTTTAAAAGATATAATTGGATTTATTATTTTAATATTAATTTTAACTTTATTAGTATTAATTAATCCCTATTTATTAAGAGATCCTGACAATTTTATTCCAGCTAACCCTTTAATTACTCCTCCACATATTCAACCAGAATGATACTTTTTATTTGCATATGCAATTTTACGTTCAATTCCTAATAAACTAGGAGGAGTAATTGGATTAGTTTTATCTATTAGAATCTTATTTATTATACCATTATCTCATTATAGAAAATTCCAAGGAATTCAATTTTACCCTATAAATAAATTATTATTTTGAATAATAACAACTATCGTTATTTTATTAACATGAATTGGAACTCAACCAATTGAAGAACCTTATTTATTTACTAGAAAAATATTAACTTTAATTTATTTTTTATATTTTATAATAAATCCAATAATTAGCAAAATTTGAGATAAATTAATTAATTAGTTAATGAGCTTGAATAAGCTTATGTTTTGAAAACATAATATAAATATATTAATTATTTATTAACTTTACTTATATTAATTATTTTAATTATATAAATATAATTAAAAAAATTTTAAATCCAATATAAAATAATAAATAATTTAAAGAAAAAGGTAAAAAACTCTTTCAAGCTAAATATATTAACTTATCATATCGAAACCGAGGAAAAGTTCCTCGAATTCAAATAAATATAAAAGAAATAAAAACTAATTTAATATAAAAAAAGATAGAAAATATATCTCCTCCTAAAAATATTAAACAAAAAATTATTGATATAAATAAAATTATAGAATATTCAGCTATAAAAATTAGTGCAAATCCTCCTCTTCTATATTCAATATTAAATCCAGATACTAATTCTGATTCTCCTTCCGCAAAATCAAATGGTGTTCGATTAGTTTCAGCTAATGAAATTATAAATCATACAAAAAAAAAAGGAATTAATAAAAATATAAATCAAACATATAACTGATATTTATAAAAAAATAATAAATTATACCCATTAATTAAAAATACAAATCTCATTAAAATTAATACTAAACTAACTTCATAAGAAATAGATTGAGCTACTGCACGTAATCCTCCTAATAAAGCATAATTTGAATTAGATGATCAACCTGCAATTATTAATCCATATACACCTATTCTTAAACAACACAAAAAAAATAAAATTCTTAAATTAAATGAATATAAATTAATTATCATTGGTATACATAATCAAGTTAATAAAGATAAAAACATAAAAAATATAGGAGAAATTAAGTATACTAAATAATTAGATAATATAGGATAAATTTGTTCTTTTCTAAATAATTTAATAGCATCACAAAAAGGTTGAAAAAGACCTAAAATTCTTACTTTATTAGGACCTTTACGAATTTGAATATAACCTAAAACTTTACGTTCTAATAATGTTAAAAAAGCTACTCTAACTAAAACAAAAATTAATAAAATTAAACTTCTAATAATTAATAAAAAAATTTCACTATAAATCATTACTATTTGAATATTAAATTCATTTATAAATTCTAATTTTATTACACTAATCTGCCAAAATAGTATAAAATCATTAATATTATTCATTATTATAAATATTAATATATTTAATATTAAATCCTTTCGTACTATAATATTAAAATTATTTAAAGATAGAAACCAACCTGGCTTACACCGGTTTGAACTCAGATCATGTAAGATTTTAAAAGTCGAACAGACTTAAAATTTAAACTTCTGCACCTAAATTTAATCTTAATCCAACATCGAGGTCGCAATCTTCTTTATCGATATGAACTCTCCAAAAAAATTACGCTGTTATCCCTAAAGTAACTTATTCTTTTAATCTATAATATAGGATCAAAAATTCATTAATTAATGAATAAAAATTAATAAAAGTTAATCAAATTTTACTATCACCCCAATAAAATATTTTATTATATATTTATAAAATTAAATTTCTATAATTATTATATATAATTTATATAAAGATTTATAGGGTCTTCTCGTCTTTTAAATTTATTTTAGCTTTTTTACTAAAAAATAAAATTCTATTTTAAATTTACATAAAACAGTTAATGTTTCGTCCAACCATTCATTCCAGCCTTCAATTAAAAGACTAATGATTATGCTACCTTTGCACAGTCAATATACTGCGGCCATTTAAAAATCAGTGGGCAGGTTAGACTTTAAATTAATCTCAAAAAGACATGTTTTTGTTAAACAGGCGAACATTATATTTGCCGAATTCTTTATATAAACTTAACAATATATATATATATATATATATATATATTAATTATACTAATTTTATCATTATTTCAAACTTTATAAAATTAAAAATTTTATTTTAATAAAAAATTAAAATTTAATAAATTAATTATAATACAATTAATAAATTATAACAATTTTATTAATAATGACTATTTCTAAGCCTATATTTCATAATTAATTAAAATTTTTATAAAAATATATTTTATAGCTTATCCCATAAAATATTCAAAATAAAAAATTATTTATTATATAAAAAATAAATAATTTAAACTTTGTAAATTAAATTTATTTCTTAAAAAACTAGATACCTTTAAAAACGAATAACATTTCATTTCTAATATATTATTATAAATAAATATAATACATTAACTTAAATAATATATTAACTCTTTTAAAATCGAGAAAATTATTTTTAATAATAATTATTAAATAAACTCTGATACACAAGATACAATAAATTAAATTTTCTTTAAAAATAATAATTTTTCAAACTATTTCAACTTTCTTATACAATACTAATTCACTATAATTTTAATTATAATTTCTATTTTATACTAATAAAACTATTATTATAAATATTTTTAATATTAAAAATTAATAAAAAATATAATAAATAAATAAATAAATAAAAATCAATTTATTTTGATTTGCACAAAACTCTTTTCAATGTAAATGAAATACTTAACTATTTAAGATTTAAATTGCATTCTAGATACACTTTCCAGTACATCTACTATGTTACGACTTATCTTACCTTAGTAATAAGAGCGACGGGCGATGTGTACATATTTTAGAGCTAAAATCAAATTGATAAAATAATCAACTTTACTATCAAATCCACCTTCAATAAATTTTTCATATTTATATTCATTTAAATAAATTTATTGTAACCCATTTTAACTTAAACATTAGCTACACCTTGATTTGATTTACTATTAAATAAAATTTTATAAATATTATCATTCTATTAAAATATTTAATAACAACGGTATATAAACTGATTAACAAATTTAAGTAAAATTTATCGTGGAATATCAATTAAAAAACAGGTTCCTCTGAATAGACTAAAATACCGCCAAATTTTTTAAGTTTCAAGATCTTAACTACTACTACCCTAATTATTAATATACATTTACAATAATAGGGTATCTAATCCTAGTTTATTTTATAAATTTTTAAGCCTCAATTATTCATTTTATAAACTATAAATATAAAAATTTCACCTTATAAATTTATATTATAAAATATTTAACAATTTAACTTTAATTAGTAAATAATATTTTTGCATTATTCGTCTAACCGCGACTGCTGGCACAAATTTAGTCAATACTTATATATATATATATAAATTACTATATATAATTTTCATTAATGATATAATACTAATTACTGAAATTTTATTAATACTATATTTATTTATTATTTAAATAAATAAATAATAACACCAAAATATACATATAAAATATTTATAAAAAAAAATTAAAAGCTAAAATAAAACTTTATTATTTTTAAAATTAATTAAAAATAAAAAAATTTTTTATATTAATCATTATTAAATAATTAATTTTTGTTATATTTATATATAAATAAACATTTAAATCTAATTTATCTATTCCCATCAATAAATTAAATTTGCATTTAAAAGTAATTTTCAAATAAATCTAAATTAAAAACAGGTTTCTCCCCTGCATAAAAAGTAAATTTGCATTTAAAAGTAATTTTCAAATAAATCTAAATTAAAAACAGGTTTCTCCCCTGCATAAAAAGTAAAACATTACAAATAAACATTTAAATCTAATTTATCTATTCCCATCAATAAATTAAATTTGCATTTAAAAGTAATTTTCAAATAAATCTAAATTAAAAACAGGTTTCTCCCCTGCATAAAAAGTAAAACATTACAAATAAACATTTAAATCTAATTTATCTATTCCCATCAATAAATTAAATTTGCATTTAAAAGTAATTTTCAAATAAATCTAAATTTATTTATTAAATATATAATTAAAAGAAAAGGGTTCAAACTTTACAATAACAATATTATTATCTTCTAATCTAATTAAAATTTAATATATTAATAAATAAATTATATATATATAAATAATTATATGGATAAATAATAAACTCCTATATTATATTTAAACGCAGATAGGATGATTATGGTACTCTAATTAATAATTTTTACTAATACATAAATGAGAAACAAATAAATAATTTTATTAATATAAATGTTTAATATATATATATTTAATTATTACATTAGAGTTATATAAATAATAATTAAATCTTAATTTTTACATATACATAGAATGATGAGGGTACTCTATTATATAAATATATTATATATATATAGTTAATTATATAATAAATATAACTTATATATATATATATATTATATTTATATAAATAATTATTAGATAGAGACATATAAATAATTATTAATCTAGAAACATACACGCAGATAGAATGATTCCAATCGTACATTTATATATTAATCCATAAATATTTTTATATATTAATATATGATTATTAATATGTATGAGAAAAAAAGTTTTAAATTAAAAAATTTGAAAATGTATAGATCCATATAAGTATTTAATATATATATAATTAATTATATATTATAAGTTTTTATTAATATATATATATATATATATATACACATAAATAAATTATATATATATATACATATATATATATATATATATATATATATATATATATATATATTATAAATAAATAAATTAATATATTAAACATTATATATAATCGATATTTAAATAAATATATAATATATTTATAAATAATATATATGTACTAAATTAAATTATCTAAAATAAATGTATTAGAAAACATAATTTTTAATAATTTTTTAAAATTATATAATTAAATAAATTA